AATGACAATAGCCTGGATTTCGCATCAATTCGTGATTTGAAATTACCCCTGCCGAGTTTCATATTAATATATTATGACTTTTATTTACTATTCTATTCAATAAAAGGAATTCATAATCATGCGGTTAGGATCGATCTAAACCAGTCCATTATGTATATGATTCAACATGCCAACGATTAAACAACTTATTAGAAATACAAGACAGCCAATTAGAAATGTCACAAAATCCCCCGCGCTTCGGGGATGCCCTCAGCGTCGAGGAACATGTACTAGGGTGTATGTGCGACTCGTTCAGATCATGAACTAGAACAAAGGAAAGAGAGCAATGTTCGAATATCAATGATCAAATAGGATAGAACGTAAAACGAACTACATTTCCTATCTAAAAATAAGAAAATGGAGCATATCCCTTTTATTGTGTATGAAATTTATGGTTTCTATTGGTGTAAATCCACTCACCTCAATTCAAGATGAGAAGCAATTCTCCATTGGTAGCAAATGGTTATCCATTAAGCGGAGGAAATCTTAGTTAATATAGACCCCTCTTGCAAGAACGGACTAACAGGGTCAGCTACCCAGCCAACCTTCATAATTAAATACCGTTACTGTATAGGTAGAGCTCGTTGTGAAAGACCTATTACTGGATAATTCATGGGTAGAGCCGAAGAATGTGAACTATACAAGTTAGCAATAACATTGATTAAATGAAGTAAAGGCTCCGGTGTATAGAGAAGACCTCACCGTTTAAGAAGTAACCATAGAAACGATGGAATCCACTATTTCTTTATCATTGCTATTTTTTTTTCTTTTTTATACCTAGTATAGTACAATTTCGTATTTCGAGGCGAAACGCCTATAAAAAAGAAAAAATCGTGGTTGGGAAGGTTATAGTAGCCAAAGCCGTTGGAATTTTTAGTTTATACATTGGAAAAATCCGTTTTGTTATTAATATACTAGGAAAGGGGCAAAAGAATAACTGAAAGAAAGGAAATCTATTAGTTATTCGTGAAAGTTTCATTTATTCAATGACCAGAATTAGACGGGGATATATCGCTCGGAGACGTAGAACAAAAATTCGTTTATTTGCATCAAGCTTTCGGGGGGCTCATTCAAGACTTACTCGAACTATTACTCAACAAAAAATAAGAGCTTTGGTTTCGGCTCATCGGGATAGGGATAAGCAAAAAATAAATTTTCGTCGTTTGTGGATCACTCGAATAAATGCAGCAATTCGTGAAAGGGGGGTATGCTATAGTTATAGTAGATTAATAAACGGTCTGTACAAGAGACAGTTGCTTCTTAATCGTAAAATACTTGCACAAATAGCTATATCAAATAGGAATTGTCTTTATATGATTTCCAATGAGATCATAAAAGAAGTAGGTTGGAAGGAATCCACCGGTTAAACGGAGTTGCCCGGAGAATGAACTCCGGGAAGGTCGAATAAAAATGAATAGAATATGATAAAATATGAGAAAGTAGTCAAAATAAATATGAATCAACAAGTTAAATAAAAAAATTTATTCTTCCCAGATTATTATTTGTTTTCTTACGACACGAGAATTCAATCCGGATTCTTGGATTTTTCCAACAAAATATCAATCCCCGTTTGAGTTCGGATGGGAATTCGAATTCAAGTGAAGAAAGAGTAAACCTATCTTTTTCTGGCTCTAAGACTAGGAGTTCTAGTGGTCGACTCGGTTCTTTCAAATTGTTTCTCATTATTAAGAAAAGGTAACAAAGATAAAATACGAGCTTGTTTTATAGCAATAGTAATTAATCGTTGTTGTTTCAAGGTCAATCTATTCACTCGTCTAGATAATATTTTTCCCTGTTCACTAATAAATCGACTAATTAAACTCATGTTTTTATAATCAATTCGATCCCCCGATTGGATCGGGGGCAAACGCCTACGAAAAGATCGCTTGGATTTAAGAAAAGTTCGCTTGGATTTATCCATGGTTTGGTTAGTTTATTTCTTATCCCTAAAATCCTATTTCAGCCGTATCTCTAATTAGAATAAAAAAATAGGATTTGGTTTGTTTATAATTATCTTTAACTATGTTAAATATGTTATATATATAATGTCATTTTTTCCTTGTCCTTGTAAGATAGATAAGGGCGCAGGTGCTCGGTTCGATCTATTTCTTTACCTCCCCGTGAATCGTATGTTTGTAACAATATGGACAGAATTTTCGCAACTCCAATCGATTAGGCGTATTGTGCCGGTTCTTTTGAGTAATATATCTGGAAATGCCCGTTGATGCCTTATTAACATTAACACCGTTTCGAACACAAGCGGTACATTCCAAAAGAACCGGTATTCGCACATCTTTACCCTTGGCCATGAACCTCCTTTGGATTTTTCATTTACTCAACTCTTCCTCTTTCAATCCGAAACGAAAAAGAAGAAAGGAAAAAACAAAATAGAATTTGTAACTTACTATCCTCTTATGCAAGATTTCACTACAATCAATATAGCAAATAAGATAGAAAGATT